TATTTTGATTGAAGCTCTTTTCTTTCTGCAAAAGGGGTGGAATAGAATAACCCGGTTGAAGCGTAATGATCATACGTCTGTAATGCCTTGGATGTCCCCTACTAGGGCCCATTCTTCGACCCTTTCCCGGGAGCCGATGACTATTCATCGCGAGTACCTTAACCCCAAAGAAGAGTTCGACCCAATGCTTGATTTCTGTCCTAGTTGATCCTGTTTCAACATTAGAAGTATATTGATTCTTCCCCACCAATAGCCTAACACTTTTTTCTGTAACTACTGCATATTTGATTCCATCCATAAATCCACTTTCTTTCCTAGGAGTTCCAGTATTGATAAGAATTCTAGTTCTTACGGTTCATATGTTATAGTATGAATATACCACACCAATTCGTTCTCTAGTATGATTCGAATTCGAATCTACCGAATCGAACGAATCTCCTAGAGAACTCTATCGAAATAGAAGATCGAAAGAATTCGGAAAACCAGAAAATCCATCGAATCGAGTATATGCATAGATAACCATAAAAATCCGATTGATTCATTTCTCTGATGATGATGAGACAGAGCCAGTTCCACTGAACTTCTCCCATCCCATTGGTGTGCATCCAGTAGGAATTGAACCTACGAATTCGCCAATTATGAGTTGGGCGCTTTAACCATTCAGCCATGGATGCTTGGATCATCATACATCGTGAATAAATCAGTTCCAACCTTAGAGACCCCATAATTATTAATTATGCCAACAAAACTGCGGAGAGACTATGAAGTCCAATTGTGGATCTTCGAATTGAGAGAGATATTGAGAGAAAGTAAGAATTTTGGCTATTTGTTCGATTCATGGACCACATTCGATTTCGTGGGATCTTTCACTTACCTTTTTTTCCATCAAGAACGTTTTCTGAAACTTTTTGACCCCCGAATTTGGAGTATCCTGCTTTCGGGTTCACCAAGCAACCGATCTTTCACGAGCAAAGTTGCAGTACTGGTTAAGGGTGTAGTACTGATTCTAGTAGCGGTCGTTATATCTCGTATGCACCATCAAACTATGGTCGAAAGAAAAAATCTCTATTTGAGGGGGCTTCTTCCTCTACCTATGAATTCCATTGGACCCAGAAATGATACATTGTTTCGGTCGTCCGATAGGTTGGTTGTTTCGCTTCTGTATCTTCCAAAAGGGAAAAAAAAGATCTCTGAGAGTTGTTTCATGGATCCGAAAGGGAGTCCTTGGGTTCTCCCAATAACTCAAACGTGTATCATGCCTGACTCGAACTGGGGTTCGCGGTGGTGGAGGAACTGGATCAGAACAAATAGGGATTCTAGCCAATTGAAAGGATCTTCTGATCAATCCAGAGATGCTTTCGATTCTATTAGGAATGCGGATTCGGAATCTCACACATTGATCAATCAAAGAGGGATTCAACAACTCAAAGAAAGATCGATTCTTTTGGATTGGGATCCTTCCTTTCTTCAAACGGAACGAACCGAGATAGAATCCGACCGATTCCCGAAAAGCCTTTCTGGAGATTCCTCAATGTCCCAGCGATTCGCGGAACGTGAGAAGCAGATGGTTCGTCATCTGCTTCCGGAAGAAATCGAAGAATTTCTTGGGAATCCTACAAGATCAATTCGTTCTTTTTTCTCGAACAGATGGCTTCATCTGGGTTCGAATCCTACTGAGAGGTCCGATCCTAAATTGTTGAAGAAACAACACGATGTTTCTTTTGTCCCTTCCAGGCGATCGGAAAAGAAAGAAATAGTGGATCTATTCAAGATCATTCCGTATTTACAAAAGACCATCGCAATTCATCCTATTTCATCAGATCCGGGATGTGCTATGGTTCCGAAGGATGAACCGGATCTGGACAGTTCCAATAAGATTTCATTCTTGACCCAAAATCCATTTTTGGATTTCTTTCATCTATTCCATGACCGGAACAGGGTGGTGTACACGTTAGACCCCGATTTTGAATCAGAAGAGAGATTTTCAAAAATGGCAGATCTACTCATTCTATCAATCACCGAGCCGGATCTGGTGTCTGATTATGAGAGGGTCTTTTTTCCTTTTTCTGAGGGATTTCACTCCGGCGATGAATCGAAAAAGAAATCTTTATTGGTTGTACCTCCTATTTTTTCTGAAGATCAAAAATCCAAAAAAGTGGCTAGTAACAACATAATGGCGGCAGTCAATCCATCTAGATTGATCCGAAATCTGATTCAAATCCACTCTAGGACCTATGGGTACCTAAGAAATGTATCAAATCGATTCTTTTTCATGGTAATGAATCGATCCAATCGCAACTTCGAATATGGAATGAAAGGGGATTCAATAGGAAATGAGACTCGGAATCATAGAACGAGAATGAAATCTACGATCAACCAACATCTCTCGAATTTGAAAAAGAGTCAGAAGAAAGGGTCGGACCCTCTTAGTTCTCGAACCGAGAGATCCCTGAATCGGGATCCTAATGCATATAGATACAAATGGACCCAAAATTTCCAGGAACATTTCATTTCTGAGGCGAAGAGGCGTTTTCAATTTCACGTAGTGTTCGATCGATATCATCATCATCGAGATCGCTTCCGTATTCATCGATCTCGCTATCGCTTCCGTATTCATCTGAATCGATTCCGTATTCATCGATCTCGATTCCGTATTCCTCTGAATCGATTCCGTATTCATCTGAATCGATTCCGTATTTATCTGAATCGAGATCGATTCGGGATTCATCTGAATCGATTCCGTATTTATCTGAATCGAGATCGATTCGGGATTCATCTAAATCGATTCCGTATTCATCTGAATCGATTCCGTATTCATCTGAATCGATTCCGTATTCATCTGAATCGATTCCGTATTCATCTGAATCGATTCCGTATTCATCTGAATCGATTCCGTATTCATCTGAATCGCTTCGGTAGTCATCTGAATCGATTCCGTATGAATCCGACTCAATATTGGATTGATTGGGCCGAGTTTATGGTCAAACTGTCGAAGTCACATCCCTTTATGACGAAGTCACCTCGTTTCCTTTTGTGGAAAGCATCTTTATTTTTGTCGAATTCACTTCCCTTTTGGTCGAAGTCACTTCTCTTCTTTTGGTCGAAGTCACTTCTCTTTTTGTCCTTTTTGTCGAAGTCACTTCCTTTTTTCTTTTTGAGTATCGGAAGTCCCCCCATTCCTGGGTCTGAGATCCCCATCTATATCTATGAATTGAAAGGGCCGAATGATCCACTCTGCAATCCGTTGTTCGAATCCATAGGTGTTCAAATCGTTCCTTTTACTAAAAATCAATGGAAACCCTTCTTATTGGATGATCATGATCCTTCCAAACAATCGAAATTCTCGATCAATGGAGGCACACTATCACCCTTTTTGTTCAATAAGACAAAATGGATGATTGACTCATTCCCGACTCGAAAGAATTGCAGGAACAATTTGGATAACACGGATTCCTATTTCTCAATGATATCCCACGATCGAGACAATTGGCTGAATCCCGTGAAACCATTTCATCGAAGTTCATTGATATCTTCTTTTTCTAAAGCAAATCGACTTCGATTCTTGAATAATCCACATCACTTCTGGTTCGATTGTAACAAAAAATTCCCTTTTTCTGTGGAAAAGGCCCTTCTCAAGAATTCTGATCTTACGTATGGACAATTCCTCAATATCTTGTTCATTCGCAACAAAAGATTTTCTTTGTGCGTCGGTACAAAAAAACATGTTTTTTTGGAGCGAGATACAATTTCACCAATCGAGTCACAGGTATCGAAGATATTCATACCTAAGGATTTGCCACAAAGTGGTGACGAAACGTATAACTTGTACAAATCTTTCCATTTTCCAATGCGATCCGATCCATTCGTTGGTAGAGCGATTTATTCGATCGCAGACATTTCTGGAACACCTCTAACAGAGGGACAAATAGTCCATTTTGAAAGAACGGATTGTCCACCTCTTTCAGATATGAATCTATCGGAGTCCGATTCCGAAGGGAAGCAGTATCTCAATTTCAATTCAAACATGGGTTTGATGTGGGCTGCCGAGAAATCCAAAAAGAGGAAAAAACGGAGTCTTAGGGAGATGCATGATAGAACCCTTGAACGAGAGCGTGCTTTTTTAAATCTCTCACAATGGACTCTGTTCCAACCCTATATACCGTGGTTCTTTACTTTGACAGGGTTCCAGTATCTCAAATTCGCCCTTTTAGATCCTTTTTCAAACCTATTGCGCAGTCACATATCTCTTTCTCAGAGTATTCTGGAGACATCATGGTGGATTCGTGAGAGAAAATTGTGGCTGAGTCTTTCATACGACTGGAATCTCAGTGAGATTTCGAGTGATTGGTTCCGGAGTCTTCGTCGGGCCGCAGAAAGAATTCATCGAAATAATGATAATGAGTCACCCCTATGGCTGAGATCATCAAATGCTCGGGAGTTCCTCATCCTTTTCCTTCTTCTTGTTGCTGGATATCTCGTTAATACCCATCTTCTCTTTGTTTCCCGAGCCTCTCGTGAGTTACAGACGGATTTCAAAAAGATCAAATCTTTGATGATTCCATCATACATGATTGAGTTGCGAAAACTTCTGGATAGGTATCCTACATCTGAGCGAAATTCTTTCTGGTTAAAGAATCTCTTTCTAGTTGCTCTGGAACAATTCGTCTATTTTCTCGAAGCAATATGGGGTTCCGCTTTTAATAAGAAGAAATTTTGGAATAGCAATCTCATCGGTATCATGGATTTCCTAAGGATCATACCAAATCCCATCAATCGAATCACTTTTTCGAGAAATACGAGACATCTAAGTCGTACAAGTAAAGAGCTCTATTCATTGCTAAGAAAAAACGTGAACGTTGAGTGGATTGATGATCAAATAGAATCCTGGGTCGCGAACAGTGATTTGATTGAGGATAAAGAACGAGAATTCTTGGTTCAGTTCTCCACCTTAACGACAGAAAAAAGGATGGATCAAATGCTATTGAGTCTGACTCATAGTGATGGTTTATCAAAGAATGACTCTAGTTATCAAATGGTTGAACAACCGGGATCAATTTACTTACGATACGTAGTTGACATTCATCAAAAGGATCTAATGAATTATGAGTTCAATAGATCCTGTTTAGCCGAAAGACGGATATTCCTTGCTCATTTTCAGACAATCACTTATTCACAAACCTCGTGTGGGGCTACTCGTTTTCATTTCCGATCTCATGGAAAACCCTTTTCGCTCCGCTTAGCGCTATCCCCCTCTAGGGGTATTTTAGTGATAGGTTCGATAGGAACTGGACGATCCTATTTGGTCAAATCCCTCGCGACAAACTCCTATCTTCCTTTCATTACGGTAGTTCCGAACAAGTTCCTGGATAACATTTTTTCTCAGATCGATCCTTTTGATAGTGACGCTGCCCATCTTGATAATGATTATAGTGATAGTGATGATAGTGATGAGAGTGATGAGAGTGATGAGAGTGACGCTATTGATATTGATGAGAGTGACGATAGCGATAGCGATGATGACCTTGATATAGATGATATAGAGCTGCTAAATGAGCTAACTACGTATAGGGATAGACTACTACTAGAGCGATTTCGTATCCGCCTTCCATTCGAATTAGCAAAAGCAATGTCCCCTTGCATACTATGGATTCCAAACATTCATGATCTGTCTGTGCGTGCGTCGAATGACTTATCCCTCGGTCTATTAGTGAACTCTCTCTCCAGGGATTGTGAAAGATGCTCCACTAGCAATATCCTTGTTATTGCTTCGACTCATATTCCCCAAAAAGTGGATCCCGCTCTAATAGCTCCGAATAAATTAAATACATGCCTTAAGCTACGAAGGCTTCTTATTCCACAACAACAACAACGAAAGCACTTTTTCACTCTTTCATATACTAGGGGATTTCACTTGGAAAAGAAACTGTCCCATCCTAATGGATTCGGGTCCCTAACCATGGGTTCCAGTGTACGAGATCTTGTAGCACTTACCAATGAGGCCCTATCCATTAGTATTGCACAGAAGAACTCCACTATAGACACTCATACAATTCGATCCGCTCTTCATAGACAAACTTGGAATTTTCGAGCCAAGGTAAGACCGGTTCAGGATCATGGGATCCTTTTCTATCAGATAGGAAGGGCTGTTGCACAAAATGTACTTCTAAGTAATGGATCCATAGATCCTATATCTATCTATCTGAAGAAGAGATTCCCTAGTTCTTATTTGTACAACTGGTATTTCGAGCTTGCAACGAGCATGAAGAGATTAACGAGACTTCTTTATCTTTTGAGTTGTTCTGCCGGATCGGTCGCTCATGATCTTTGGTCTCTACCCGGACCCGATGAAAAAAATGGGATCACTTCTTATTTGGTTGAGACTGATTCTGCTCTAGTTCGTGGCCTATTAGAAGTATTCGAAGGAGAAGGCACTCTATCCTCTCGGACAGAAAAAGAGGGCAGTCAGTTTGAGAATGATCGAGTGACATTGCATCTTCGGTCCGAACGAAGGAATCCCTTAGATATGATGCAAAATGGATTTTGTTCTAGCGTTGATCAGAAATTTCTCTATGAAAAAGACGAATCGGAGTTTGAATTGGAAGAAGGGGTTGCATTTGGAGAAGGAGACCGCGACCTGCAACAGATAGAGGAGGATTTCTTCAATGACATAGTTTGGGCTCCTAGAATATGGTACCCCGATCTCTTTGGTTGGATCGAAAGTCCCACTGAATTGGGATTTCCCTATTGGTCCAGGTCATTTTTGGGCACGCGGATCATTTCTCATCAAGAGAATGATTCGGAAGAGAATGATTCGGAGTTCTTGCAGAGTGGAACCATGCAGTACCAGACACGAGATCGATTTTCCAAAGACCAAGTCTTTTTTCTAAGCCAATTTCTTTGGGACCCTGCGAATCCCTTCTTTTTCGATGCGCCTGTGTTTTCACGTCGAGAATTCTTTGCAGATCAAGAGATGGCAAAGGGGCTTCTTACTTCCCTAACAAGTCCTCCTAAATCGCTGGCTGAAAGCTGGTTCAGCAAGAATACGCAAGAAAATAACTTCGAATTGTTGATTCATCGCCAGAGATGTCAGAGAACCAATAGTTCATTATCTAATAATGGGTCTTTCCGTTCTAATACTCCATCCGAGAGTTATCAGTATTTATCAAATCTGTTCCTATCTAACGGAACGCTAGTGGATCAAATGACAAAGACATTGTTGAGAAAGAGATGGCTTTTCCCGGAGGAGATGAACCATTTGATTCATTTAACAGGAGAAAGATTTCCCATTCCTTAGCTTAGCCGGAAAGATCTGTGGCCATGAAAGGGGGATTAAGTGGAACCGAATTGACCGGTTGGTAGAGTCGTGGAAATACTGGTTTCTTCCCTATTTTTGGCCTTAGCTACATGGAACTGCTACTGCGGAAACATGGAAGAATTGAAATCTTAGATCAAAACACCATGTCTGTATGGATGGTATGAACTGCCTAAACAAGAATTCTGGAACGGCGAACAACCAGAGCCTATTACTCAGACTCACTACATTACCTCAAAAAATTTCCATTAATGAAACATGGAAATCCGTTGAAAAATCAAAAATATGCATGTCCGATGAAAGGGTTGTTGCTATCTGCTCCAATAACGAATCATTGGTTTCACTGAATCACTCAAAAATGCACGGAATAACTAAAGAAAATAGATAG